CATAGATATTTGGGCGGGAATTGACGAACAACCAATACCTATATTAGTGTTTATTAGTGTTGAATAGAAATCTAAATGGGGCGTGGCCAAGTGGTAAGGCAACGGGTTTTGGTCCCGCGACTCGGAGGTTCGAATCCTTCCGTCCCAGGGCCCTCCAATTCTATCAGAATAAAGATTTTTTTGTTCTATTTAAAATCTTCTGTTTAAGAGTGTAATGTTTATTTAATAGTTCCTTGTTTCCGATTTCTAATGATTCATAAAAGAAGAATATCTTTTACTTTCTTTCTCATAAAACGAATTGAGTGCCGATGACATACAGAATAAATTTGTGATCCGGGTGGGATAGTAATATGGATTAATGTATAATTAAAAAAGAAAACAGGACGGGCTGTCCTGTGTATGCACGGCTTGCTCAACTTCATATTGAAGTTAGTTACTTAGAAAACTTTACATCCTATAATTCATTTAATTGAATTATCAATGCAATGCTGCATTCTGAATCGAAATGCGAAAATCCCCATATTCCTTAATTTCTTTTATATTTAGATTCTTTGATCTCTAAAGAAAAAAATGGGGTAACTAATTCTATGTTTGATGCTGAATTCTGAACAGTAGGAAGTTCTTGTCTTGGTACTAATTTAATTACATCACTGGGATGAAGGCTCCAAAAACTTGTTTGGGATAAAAATAGGAACAAAACAAGTAAAAAAAAAGTATGCAACTGTTTGTCTTTTCGCTTATACAAGATTGTCCAGCATACTGTAAGCACATCCTTTTTTTATCTATCTAGCTGGGTGAAATCATTGATGATTCAATTGGGTTTTTACGGGAAAACTTGATTCAAATAAATGATAATGATGTCGAAGTAGTACATTTTTAAAATTCAAAAATTTGAATCACTCTCCTTGGTATTCGAAGAAGTGTGAAATTTCGAAATCTATTCCTATCGAGAAACTTCCCCCTCCCCGGTCATTGGACTAGCCTATTTGGTTAATGAGTATATTCATTCTGTTCCGGTATTGGAAACCCGATTAAAGACCCTTCTTTAGTTTTAGTTTAATTGTTCGATAAAAAAAAAAGAATTGGATTTTTCATGATTGATCTGTCTTGAACAATCTGTTGACGATGCAGATTGAAAGAAGAATTCGTTTATTTGTATTCTTTATAAATTGTTTAATTCATAATTTATATGTAATATGGGGTTAATAAACTTATATATGTAATATGGGGTTAATAAACTTAAATTCTTGTTGAGACTTCTCCAGAAAAAATACCCATACATAATAAAAAAATAAAGTTCTGTATTATTATGTATGTATCGATTGAGCCAATGATTATTCATGATTCCATATTGAATCAATTCCATACCGGTTCCAAACTAGAGGAATGTTATGGTAAAACTTCGTTTAAAACGATGTGGTAGAAAGCAACGTGCGACTTGAAGGACATGATCGGTTGTGGATTCTTACATCCACCATTTTTTATATAGGAATTATGAGGTGCTCTTGGCTCGACATAGTTTGTTCTGTTCTACTAGAACCCCCATTTGGTTGGGTTGTGAGTTAAAGTAAATGGTACACGATGGAGCTCGAGCAGAAAAGATGAATTTCTCAGAGGTAAGGATCTAGGGTTAATGTCAATCAATAAGTTGGAACAACTTCGTAAGCATATCTTCGATATAGAAATGGAAAAGATTCCATTCTAACAAAATTTCCTTTTGGATTTGAAACTTTTGTTGAAATTGGGAAAACTATTTCGACCAAAAGTGTATCACACGGGAATCAACCATTCATATGATTTTTCGATAGTCAATAAATCACAAAAGGTATGTTGCTGCCATTTTGAAATGATTAAGGATCACCGAAGTAATGTCTAAACCCAATGATTCAAAAACAAAGATAAACGATCTTGGAACAAGAAAACGCCATTTTCAATTGTCTCAACAACTTGAGCAGAATAAAATAAGGAATAACAAAATGGATTCTAAAATGAGACAAAAAAATGGGTTAAAGACAGCTCAATAAATTAAATGCTAAGGACTCAAGATTTTCCTTTGAACTCTTTGAGAATTATCCTATCCAACTTGAGTTATAAGTACGAATGATTTTATTCTTTTCGGTTTTTTCGGGAAGTGAAGAATAAAAAAATGAATAAAATCTAAAATCATAGTTTAATTGAATTTATGATTTTATGAATCCATTTGCCACTCTAGTTATATATTATGACATAAATTAGAATCATTCTTTCTCGAGCCGTACGAGGAGAAAGCCTCCTATACGTTTCTAAGGGGGGAATTGTTGATCTATATCTATCCCACTGAGCCATCTATCGAATCGTTGCAATTGATGTTCGGTCTCGAAGAGAAGGAAGAGATCTTCGGAAAGTGGGTTTTTACGATCCAATAAAGAATCAAACTTATTCAAATGTTCCTGCTATTCTATATTTCCTTGAAAAAGGCGCTCAACCTACGGGAACCGTCCATGATATTTCAAAGAAGGCAGAGATATTTAAGGAACTTCGCTTAATTACACGAAATCCAAAATAAATAAAATAAATAACTAAAAAATGGATTTATTATATGATATGCAATATGAGAGATGATCTGAGAGGGGTAGAAAGGAGGTTGTTTAAATATCTGAACTAACCGAATAAAAAAATTATGGGATTATCCTCAATCGGGTGGTTTTTGGTGTGGTGATACTCCACTAAAAAAAATGGGACGAGCTTGCTTATTTTAGTTTTATGGATATTCAATAAACCCGAGATTTTCTTCTTCCTTATTTCTTTTTTTCTATTTTATACACTTTATTATCTATGTAATGTAATGAATGTAATCCAGGTTATCTATGAAGTGCCAATCCAACACAAGTCCTTATTATTATTTGAATTTTTTGTTTCTTCTCAACGTTCATATTGACAATAGTGTATTGAACAAATATAATTGATCGTGGATAAATAGATCCATTTATCCCCGCCCTATAAGCTTTTTTACTTTATGTAAGTGATGGGTTCCTTGGATTCGATTGAAACAAGTCTCTTCTGAATAAACAAAAAAATAAAAGAAAAAAGGGCGATCCATACATAATTTTATATATATTTTTCTTTATCTGGCTGGGAATTTCTTATATTTTAATTAGATCTGTTCATTTAAAAAAATATTTTTTTGCTGGGGTCCAATCTCTTTTTTTTATTCCGATCGTATCTACACACCATAATTCCATTTTTGGGTTGCTAACTCAACGGTAGAGTACTCGGCTTTTAAGTGCGGCTAGAATTTTTTACACATTTGGATGAAGCAACGGATTCGTCCATACCGCTGGTAGAAGTTTGTAAGACCACGACTGATCCTGAGAGGGAACGAATGGAAAAAACAGCATGTCGTATCAATAAATAACTCTAAGATAAGAGTACTTAATCCTTACGAGATCGGTACAAAATATTCTTTGTAATTCTTAGAGCGGCACAAAAAATCAATTCATGGTTGGATCAAGTGAATAAATGGATAGAGCCGAAAGGTTCAAATTATTGGGAAACAAAAAAAGCAACGAGCTTCTGTTCTTAAATTAGAATAATTCCCGATCTAATTATACGTTAGAAATATATTAGTCCCTGGTGCGGGAAAAGGTTATGAAATAACCTTAAATAATAAGTGGATTCGCCACTTTTTTTATGAATCCTAACTATTAAATATATCCCTGAGTGGAGACAAATGTGTAGAAGAAACAGTATATTGAGAAACATAATCTAAAGTCAAAAGAGCGATCGGGTTGCAAAAATAAAGGATTTCTAACCATCTCGGTATCTTATAACGAACAAAAATTGGATGGGATGGAAAAAGAGAGAATCCGTGGATTAATCATCTACAAGGTATGTATTCTTTTCTTACTATATGACTTTGATACCTTGTTTTGACTGTATCGTACTATGTATCATTTGATGGCCCAAGAAATCCCCTGCTTTAGTTTAAATCGAATTAAAAATGGAGGAATTACAAGGATATTTAAAGATAGATAGATCTAGAGAACGAGACTTCCTATATCCACTTCTCTTTCAGGAATACATTTATGCACTTGCTCATGATCATGGGTTAAATAAATCGATTCTTTATGAGCCTATGGAAAATTTAGGTTATGACAATAAATATAGTTCCCTAATTGTTAAACGTTTAATTATTCGAATGTATCAACAGAAACATTTTTTTTTTTTGGCTAATGATTCTAATCAAAATAAATTTGTTGGGCATAATAAAAATTTGGATTCTCAAATGATATCAGAGGGGTTTGCAGTCATTGTGGAAATTCCATTCTCACTGCGAGTAGTATCTTCCCTAGAAGGTACAGAAATAGCCAAATCTTTTAATTTACGATCAATTCATTCCATATTTCCCTTTTTAGAGGAAAAATTATCACATTTAAATCATGTATTAGATATACTAATACCCTATCCTATCCATCTGGAATTATTGGTTCAAACCCTTCGCTGTTGGATACAAGATGCCCCCTTTTTACACTTATTGAGATTCTTTCTCTACGAGTATCATAATTGGAATAGTCTTATTACTCAAAAAACGAAAATAAATTTCTTTTTTTCAAAAGATAATCAAAGATTATTCCTGTTCCTATATAATTTTTATGTATATGAATCGGAATCCATATTAGTTTTTCTCCGTAAACAATCTTCTCATTTACGATCAACATCTTCTAGAGCTTTTCTTGATCGAACACATTTTTATGGAAAAATAGAACATTTTTTAGTAGTTTTTCATAATGATTTTCATACCATCCCGTGGTTGTTCAAGGATCCTTTCATGCATTATTTCAGATATCAAGGAAAATCCATTATGTCTTCAAAAGGAACTCCCCTTCTGATGAAGAAATGGAAATATTACCTTGTAAATTTATGGGAATGTCGTTTTTACTTTTGGTCTCAACCGGATAGGATTCATATAAACCAATTATCCAATAATTTTCTTGATTTTCTGGGCTATCTTTCAAATGTAC